CTTTTATTTTCTTCATCCTTTGCATTGGAAGAATAGACTCAAAAATTCATATGATTCAACCTCAGACCCATTTAAATGTAGCGGATAATAGCGGGGCTCGAAAATTGATGTGTATTCGAATCATAGGAGCTAGTAATCGTCGATATGCTCATATTGGTGACGTTATTGTTGCTGTAATCAAAGAAGCAGTACCAAATATGCCCCTAGAAAAATCAGAAGTAGTCAGAGCTGTAATTGTTCGTACCTGTAAAGAACTTAAACGCGACAGCGGTATGATAATACGATATGATGACAATGCTGCGGTTGTGATTGATCAAGAAGGAAATCCAAAAGGAACTCGAATTTTTGGTGCAATCCCCCGCGAGCTGAGACAATTAAATTTTACTAAAATAGTTTCATTAGCTCCCGAGGTATTATAAAATAAAAAAATAAAAGGGGATCCTGATATCTTTGGGGTCTTTGAAAGGAAATAGATTAAGAACTAGATTAATTCGTAGATCGTGTCTCATGCATATACCTTGAAAAATTCATATTCAGAAACCAATAAAAAAAAAAAAAAGAAAAACATGTTAATTATATCCAATTTTGAGGTACCAAAAAATTTAGTTCATCATGGGTAGAGACACTATTGCTGAGATAATAACCTCTATACGAAATGCAGATATGGATAGAAAAGGAGTTGTTTGCATAGCATCTACTAATATTACCGAAAATATTGTTAAAATACTTTTACGAGAAGGTTTTATCGAAAACGTCAGAAAACATCGAGAAAAAAACAAAATTTTTTTGGTTTTAACCCTGCGACATAGAAGGAATAGGAAAAGGCCCTATAGAAATTTTTTAAATTTAAAACGAATCAGTCGACCCGGTCTACGAATCTATTCTAACTCTCAACGAATTCCTAGAATTTTAGGCGGTATGGGGATTGTAATTCTTTCTACTTCTCGCGGTATAATGACAGACCGGGAGGCTCGACTAGAAGGAATCGGCGGAGAAATTTTGTGTTATATATGGTAATCCTTTTAATATCCAAACGGGATCCGAAACCTCTTCCTATTTGTAAAAAAAAAAAGAAAGGGGGTGAGTTGTCTAATATCGTTTCTCCTCCATTAGTTGATACTTCAAGGGGGCTTTACCTGGAATGAAAGAACAAAAATGGATTCATGAAGGTTTAATTACTGAATCGCTTCCCAATGGCATGTTCCGGGTTCGGTTAGATAATGAAGATCTGATTCTAGGTTATGTTTCAGGAAAGATCCGGCGTAGTTTTATACGGATACTGCCAGGAGATAAAGTCAAAATTGAAGTAAGTCGTTATGATTCAACCAGAGGACGTATAATTTATCGACTCCGAAACAAGGATTCGAAAGATTAGGCGGTTTTTATTCAATACGATTCGAGATTAAAAATTTTAAGAAACTTATTTTCTACCAAGAAGTAGATTCAGAATTAAGATAAGGAATGACAAATATGAAAATAAGGGCTTCCGTTCGTAAAATTTGTGAAAAATGCCGACTAATCCGTAGACGGGGGCGCATTAGAGTAATTTGTTCCAACCCGAGACATAAACAAAGACAAGGATAATCAGACTCACTAAAGGGGCTCAATGTACAAATAAAGAATCTGTTTTGACATGAAATGGATATATCCATATATTTCTGACTCATATTTATGAGATGATACAATATGGCAAAGGTTACACCCAGAACTGGTTCGCGCAGAAACGTACGTATTGGTTCACGTAAAAGTGCACGTAGAATACCAAAGGGGGTTATTCATGTTCAAGCAAGTTTCAATAATACCATTGTCACGGTTACAGATGTACGGGGTCGGGTGATTTCCTGGTCCTCGGCCGGTACTTGTGGATTCAAGGGTACGAGAAGAGGGACACCCTTTGCCGCTCAAACTGCAGCAGCAAATGCTATTCGTACAGTAGTAGATCAAGGTATGCAACGAGCAGAAGTCATGATAAAAGGTCCCGGTCTCGGAAGAGACGCCGCATTACGAGCTATTCGTAGAAGTGGTATACTATTAACTTTTGTACGGGATGTAACCCCTATGCCACATAATGGCTGTAGGCCCCCCAAAAAAAGACGTGTGTAGAAATGAACAGTGAAGAAATTTCAAGAGAAACAAGAGAAATAAATAATTCAATCAAATAAAATATTATTACTATGGTTCGAGAGAAAGTAACAGTATCTACTCGGACACTACAGTGGAAGTGTGTTGAATCAAGAACAGACAGTAAACGTCTTTATTATGGGCGCTTTATTCTGTCTCCACTTATGAAAGGACAAGCCGACACAATAGGCATTGCGATGCGAAGAGCTTTGCTTGGAGAAATAGAAGGAACATGTATCACACGTGTAAAATCTGAGAGCGTCCCCCATGAATATTCTACTATAACGGGTATTCAAGAATCGGTCCACGAAATTATAATGAATTTGAAAGAAATTGTATTGAGAAGTAATCTATATGGAACTTGTGACGCGTCTATTTG